TTCAAGTGCAAATTGCAGGACGTATCGACGGAAAAGAAATTGCACGTGTCGAATGGATCAGAGAAGGCAGGGTTCCCCTACAAACAATTCGCGCTAAAATTGATCACTGTTCCCATACAGTTAGAACTATCTATGGAATCTTAGGTATCAAAATTTGGATATTTGTAAACCAAGAATAAGAAAATAAGAATAATGGAACTTTCTTTATCTCACCATTATGTTCATCAATAGAGAAATTTAGAAAATATTTTCTTATTTTTTTTTCTTAATCAAAGAAAAACGAACAATTAAAATTCTATAAGGTTGAATAAAAATTGGATTTACCTTTTATTTAAATTTTAGTATAATTGCTATGCTCAGTGTGTGACTCGTTAGTTTTTTCTTTAGAATTGAGAATTGAGACTGAAAAGAAAAATAGGCTGACCACACTATAAACTTAATAACTATCAAAACTAAAGAAACTCAAAACTCATAACCAACTTATTGCTTCGTATTGTCGAGATCCCAAGAAACAGTTACTATATGACTGAATCAATCATATAGTTGTAGCAACTGAAATCCTTTTCATAAAAAAGAAATCTGATTCTGAATTGTGAAAAAAAAAAAGGGATGTGGAAAAAGGAAGGGTGATAGAAAGAGAGAATAAAGATCTAAATGATATATGATTCCCATATGTATGGTTTATGAAGAATTAACCCATAAAAAAGGCAGTGTTATAAAGCATCAACATTAATATACAATAAAAATAGAATAAAATAATAATATAAAGAATCTAATCAATATGGATAATATAGTCTATTATCTATGTAAGTATGTAATTAAGATAGAAAAAATCTAAATAATAGAAAATAGAGAAAAATTGAATTGAGCTTCGGGTTAAGAAAAACTGAGGAGATTGACTCGGAAACAAATAACAGATTCTGTTGAGAGCTCCATTGCAGAGTTCAGGCCTAAGTATTAATAGAGAAGTTATGGGAACGATGGAACCTGTGATTACATAGGATTTTCTTGAAAACGAATCAATCCTAAGGATTCATTGGGTAGGATGGCGGAATGAACCAAGAAAAAATGGATTTCTTCTGAATGGTCATGAATTGACCCTACAAATGAAGGAGAAAAGAGTTAATATTCGCCCGCGAAACCTTTCTTTATTTTTATTTCATTTAAGAATTTCATTTATTGGATGACTATTGGCGTGATTAAATAGAGGTAAAGAAAAAGACTTTAGAGATTTTGCTAAAATAAAGAAGCATTCTTTTTATCTATATAATAGAAAAAAAATAATAGAAAAAAAACACGCTTAGTTATCTAGTTATATATAAAGCCTACCTATGTAACAAATTCAATATAAAATAAAAAAATTAGTATATTCTTTATTTTGTCTTTTGATAGAATAAAATACATATTTCTATGTAATATGTATTTTTATTGAATCATTTCATTCGCGAGGAGCTGGATGAGAAGAAATTCTCATGTCCGGCTCTGCAGTAGAGATGGAATTCAGAAACAACCATCAACTATAACCCTAAAAGAACCAGATTTCGTAAACAACATAGAGGTAGAATGAAGGGAATATCTTGCCAAGGCAATCATATTTGTTTTGGCAGATACGCTCTTCAGGCACTTGAACCTGCTTGGATCACAGCTAGACAAATAGAAGCAGGGCGAAGAGCAATGACACGATATGCGCGTCGTGGTGGAAAGATATGGGTACGTATCTTTCCCGACAAACCTATTACTGTAAGACCTACAGAAACACGTATGGGTTCGGGCAAAGGATCCCCCGAATATTGGGTATCCGTTGTTAAACCGGGCCGAATAATTTATGAAATGAGTGGAGTATCTGAAGCTGTAGCCAAAGCTGCTATGGAAATAGCTGCATGCAAAATGCCTATACGAACTCAATTTGTTATTTCAGGATAGGTAAACAAAAGTAAAAGAAGAAGGAGTATTAAGAATAAAAAAACAACTACGGATTTCTTTATCTCTGGACAGACAATATTTCTTTTTTCCATTATCTTGAAATAAGAGATTAAAAAAAATGATATGATTCAACCTCAGACCCTTTTGAATGTAGCGGATAACAGTGGAGCTCAAAAATTAATGTGTATTCGAATCATAGGAACTGGTAATCATCGATATGCTCATCTTGGCGATGTTATTGTTGCTGTAATCAAAGAAGCAGTGCCCAATATGCCTTTAGAAAGATCAGAAATAATTAGAGCTGTGATTGTACGCACATGTAAAGAACTCAAACGTGACAACGGCATGATAATACGATATGATGACAATGCAGCGGTTATCATTGATCAAGAAGGAAATCCAAAAGGAACTCGAATTTTTGGTGCAATTGCTCGAGAATTGCGACAGTTGAATTTTACTAAAATCGTTTCATTAGCACCTGAAGTCTTATAGATGAAAATAGGATATATCCTATCTTTCTATCTATATATAGAATATATAGAATAGAATATTAGAATATCTGAAATAGATCCGATTAATAGATTGTGTGTATCTCATGTATATATTTGAAATTTCTAATAATTTTTGAGAATCTATAATAATTAAAAAAAAGAATTCAATAAAAAATAAAACAAAAAAGAAGCATGTTGACTATATCAAAATTAGGGGCACCAATAACTATAGTTCGTCATGGGTAGGGACATTATTGCCGATATAATAACTTCTATAAGAAATGCTGACATAGATCAAAAGGGAAGAGTTAAAATAGTATCTACTAATATCACTAAAAACATTGTGAAAATACTTTTACGAGAAGGTTTTATTGAAAACGTTCGAAAACATCAAGAAAGTCAAAAAAATTTCTTGGTTTCAACCTTACGACATAGAAAGACTAGGAAAGGTAAGAAAATAAATTTAAAACGTATCAGCCGACCTGGTCTACGAATATATTCCAACTATCAACAAATTCCTAAGATTTTAGGTGGAATGGGAATTGTAATCCTTTCTACTTCTCGAGGTATAATAACAGATCGAGAAGCTCGATTAGAAAAAATTGGAGGAGAAATTTTGTGTTATATATGGTAATTCTCCTAGGATACCCTAAATTTCTCTCGAACTTACTATTTGTAAAATAGAGAGGAGAAGTGAATTATAGAACTCTTCCTCTATTAGTTAATACTTAAAGGGGGTTCCCTGGAATGAAAGAACAGAAATTGATTCATGAGGGTTTAATTACTGAATCACTACCCAACGGTATGTTCCGAGTTCGATTAGATAATGAAGATCTAATTCTAGGTTATATTTCAGGGAGAATCCGGCGCAGTTTTATACGTATACTACCCGGAGATAGAGTCAAAATCGAAATGAGTCGTTATGATTCAACCAGGGGACGTATAATTTATAGACTTCGCAAAAAAGATTCGAACGATTAGATCATTCTTTTAAACATCCTTTTCGTAGAGATATAATTCAAAGTTCAAAAATGCAATAAACTGATTTTTGTTTTCAAAAAAAAAAGAGATTTAGAATGAAAGTAAGGAATGATAAATATGAAGATAAGGGCTTCTGTTCGTAAAATTTGTGAAAAATGTCGCTTGATTCGTAGGCGGGGGCGAATTATAGTTATTTGTTCCAATCCGAGACATAAACAGAGACAGGGGTAAAGAACTTTTTCATTTTTCTTTTGAAAAGAAAATCCATGTACATGTAAAAAGAAATAAGAAAGGATTCGTTTTCATATGAAATGGATATCCTCGTCTCATTCTGTAGATTTCTGATTCTTTTTTCTTTTATTCTTATAAATAGAATCTAATAAAATATGACAAAACCTATAGCAAAAATTAGTTTACGTAAGAATGCACGTATTGGTTCAAATAAGAATGAACGTAGAATACCAAAAGGAGTCATTCATGTTCAAGCGAGTTTCAATAATACTATTGTAACTATTACAGACGTACGAGGTCGGGTGGTTTCTTGGGCTTCCGCAGGTACTTCTGGATTCAGAGGCACAAGAAAAGGAACACCCTATGCTGCTCAAGCCGCAACAATTAATGCTATTCGTACATTAATTGATCAGGGTATGCAACGAGCAGAAGTTATGATAAAAGGTCCAGGTCTCGGAAGAGATGCGGCATTACGAGCCATTCGTAGAAATGGGATACTCTTAAGTTTCGTACGTGATGTAACACCCATGCCGCATAATGGATGTCGCCCCCCTAAAAAAAGACGTGTGTAGAAATAAGAATTCAAGAGATTCCAAGAGAAATAAATGATTCAATGATTCTGATCCAATAATTCTAAATAAAAGAAAAATAATAGTATGGTTCGAGAAGACGTAGTAGGATCCACTCGAACACTGCAGTGGAAATGTGTTGAATCAAGAGTAGACAGCAAGCGTCTTTATTATGGTCGTTTCGTTCTGTCCCCGCTTATGAAAGGTCAAGCCGATACCATAGGTATTGCCATGCGAAGGGCTTTACTTGGAGAAATAGAAGGAACATGTATCACACGTGCAACATCTGAAAATGTGCTGCATGAATATTCTACGATAGCAGGTATTGAAGAATCAGTACATGAGATTTTACTCAATTTGAAAGAGATTGTATTGAGAAGTAATCTTTATGGAGTTAGGAACGCATCCATTTGCGTCAGGGGTCCCAAATACATAACAGCTCAAGATATCATCTCACCACCTTCTGTAGAAATAGTTGACACGACACAGCATATAGCTAACCTGACAGAACCAATTGATTTGTGTATTGAATTACAAATCAAGAGAGATCGCGGATATCGTATGAAATCCACAAATGACTCTCACGATGGAAGTTATCCTATAGATATTGTATCTATGCCTGTTCGAAATGCGAATCATAGTATTCATTCTTATGGGAATGGGAATGAAAAACAAGAGATACTCTTTATAGAAATATGGACGAATGGAAGTTTAACTCCTAAAGAAGCACTTTATGAAGCTTCTCGTAATTTGATTGATTTATTGATTCCTTTTCTACATGCAGAGGAAGAGGACATGAATTTCAAGGAAAATGAAAACAGATGGAATCTACCCCTTTTTTCCTTTCAAGACAAATTTACTAATCTCAAGAAAAACAAAAAAGAAATTCCATTGACATGTATTTTTATTGACCAATCAGAATTGTCTTCCAGGACCTATAATTGTCTCAAAAGATCCAATATACATACATTATTGGACCTTTTGAGTCACAGTCAAGAAGATCTTATGAAAATGGAATATTTTCGCACAGAAGATGTAAAACAGATATTGAGCACTGTACAGAAGCATTTTGCAATAAATTCACTTAAGAAAAAGTTATAATTTTAAATCCATTGGATTCTTTTCATTTTTTCTTTTTTAGAAAGAAAAAAAAATATAAGAAGTTTTGAATCTCCGACACAGTCCATATATTTGCAGAATAGATCATAAAAAGATTGATGTATCTAAGGAAGATCCCCTTCTGGATCTTCCTTAGATATCTATGTTGTGGTATTTAACGGTTTAATCAATTTGAAAAAGACCTAAAGTTAAGGATTTCTCAATAGGTAAAGTTGCTCCAATTCCTAACCAAAGAGCTACTGCGGTACCGATCAAAAAGACTGTTGTGGCTACTGGACGACGAAATGGATTTTGGAATTTATTGACATTCTCCAAAAAAGGTACTGTCAATAATCCTATTGGTACTGAAACCATTAAAAGAACACCCAATAACTTATTGGGTACTGTGCGAAGTATTTGAAATACGGGAAAGAAGTACCATTCGGGTAATATTTCCAACGGAGTTGCAAACGGATCCGCCGGTTCACCGATCATTGACGGCTCTAGAACTGCTAAGCCCACATTACATGCAATAGTGCCTAGAATTACTACTGGAAAAATATATAAAAGATCGTTGGGCCATGCAGGTTCTCCATAATAATTATGTCCCATCCCTTTAGCCAATTTAGCTCTTAATACAGGATCATTCAAATCAGGTTTCTTTGTTATTTGGATAGGTGAATTCTTGTGGATCCATCCCCCAAAGGAACCGGACATGAGAATTTTTTATCATCCGGCTCGAGCAAGAATCAAAAGAATCACAGAAATAGATTCATAGAACATAAATAGGTCCATAGAAGATCTAATATCTACCTAATATCTACATAGATAATGTAGAATGATTCTATGTAAGAAAAGATTTCTAAAATTACATTTCCCCAAGTTTCAACGATTCATTATTCATTGCAAAGAATTAAGTTCTGGCAACAAGGAAATGCTCAATATCCAAGTCGGCTTACAAATTAGATCATGATCAAGTGCTTTTTGGATTGTCTCATGTCTTTTGATTAGTATTTATCCCCACAATATCTTGATTTTCTTACATACAAAAATACAAAATTTTTACTTGTTACTAATAAAATCTTAGCCCTTGTTCTTCCTTAGATCCCTTATTTAACTCCGATAGTATTATAGATCAGGGTTGATGCAGAGGAAATGAATGCATCTACATACTATAAAAACTTACTAAGATTACTATCCAATTATACTATCAAATTAATTCTAATAAAAATTACTAAAAAAAAATCAAACAAAGTGAATAAAAAGAACATTGGATCATTCCACATCACTTATTATAGGGATCTTACGGAGCCTTTTCATGCATGACAAGATTCGGGTATGATCATAGAAAATATTCTCCTCAAGCGAACCGGCCTATCCTATTATCCTATGCTATATAAAGGGATTGACGTGATGTGATGGTTGGATGCGGAGACACATTGGGTTGTGAATTCCAACGTGGCGGATAAAATCATATATCTGCACGGGCCAATCAATAGTTCAAGTCACACACTCCCATAATCCATCCTCTGTTTAGGAAAATATACTTCAACTATTCTATTCGTATCCAATAAAAAATACTTCATAGTTGAATAGAAGTATCCAAATAACATGCCTTATTTTTAAACAATCCATATTTGTAGCAATGAAAGACTCTTGTCCCTCCCCGATATGATAAATTACAAATATCTATGATCTGCCTTTTCTATAAAGGACCCGAAATACCTTGCTTACGTATCATTGGAAAGTGCATTAACATAAATACGGCAGTAAGAAGAGGTAATACAAAAGTATGTAAACTATAAAAACGAGTCAAAGTGGACTGGCCCACACTAGCACTTCCACGTAATAATTCTACCAAAGGTGATCCTATTATAGGAATAGCTTCAGGCACACCTGTTACAATTTTAACTGCCCAATAGCCAATTTGGTCCCAAGGCAAAGAATAACCAGTTACGCCAAAAGATGCGGTCAATACAGCCAGAACCACCCCGGTAACCCAAGTTAATTCGCGGGGTTTTTTAAAACCACCCGTAAGATATACACGAAATACGTGCAAGATCATCATTAGAACCATCATACTTGCTGACCATCGATGAACTGATCGAATTAACCAACCAAAGTTGGCCTCAGTCATTATGTATTGAACAGAAGAAAAAGCCTCTGTAACAGTTGGACGATAGTAAAAGGTCATAGCAAAACCCGTA